CTCTATGAAGGAATTATTCCATTATTGTTTACTAATAATAGTGGAATCACTAGTGTAGAGTCAAAAAGGGATTCTGACCCAACACCATTGATCAAAGGCTCTAATAAATCTGTTTATAACAAATTCTTAATAGATCGTTATCTATCACATACTTTTATTTCCCATTTGATCGAATTCTTACTGTCTAAGCTAAGGGTTGTCTCTGTGAAACAATCGGAGGACCACTTATTCCATCCTTGACTAGGGTTTATTGAATGAAAAGAAAGAATTTCTTTTTTTATTTCCATTTCATTTTATAAAGCCAATTTTCCATCGAATTGGTATTGGATACCGAGGGCTTAGAGACTCTCCTGAGTCTGTATAGAAAGGATCTTAAGCCCTTTCCACAACCACGAATTCGATTTTCCGTCGGACTATCCAATCTAATTCAGGACCCGGTAATTAAACACTACATTAGTAGTGGAAGGGAATCAATAAATCTTTATATGAGAGCCCTTCCACCACTATAATCTGTCCTTGAATCCTAGGGGCAAGGATTTAGAGCACTTTAGCTTTCGAGAGCCAAACTTCCAGATGTTTAGAACCAAGCAAGCAAGTCTCAAAAGTCCTTTTACTTTGTTTGCTTCTGCTGGGGAAAAATTCAGCGAGTTATATCAGCAAAACGAAATAAGTCAGCAAAATGAAATAAGAGATTTCGATTTTTTTCTTGATCAGGCGACACCCGGATTTGAACTGGGGAAAAAGGATTTGCAGTCCCCCGCCTTACCGCTCGGCCATGCCGCCAAAATGTATGATCCCATAGAAAATAGATGAAAAAAAAGTCTCCCTTTGTTTGCGTCAGGTAGGGGATTCCTAAACTTCTTTTTTTATTGGACTTGCATCTTGAATCCCGTTTTCTTAAATTGAACCTTTGCCCGAAAAGAAAAAAATCCCTTCGTTTTTTGGATTGGATCCATCCCTTCAGTTGTATGTATAGTATCTCAAAATCTAAATATCTAAAAATTTTCCCTCTCTTTTTTATATTGATATTGAAAAATGGAAAAAAAAATGTGGTTTTTCAGTCACAAAAGACAAAATTTAGGACAAATTGGAACCATTAACTATTAAATGTGACTGTAAATTCATGAACGATTCTTGGATTTGAATCAAAAATTGTCTTTTCTTATAATCCTAATGATATAAGACAATCCAAATGAATACATAACTAATCAGTATTTCTTTTTTTCCATAAAAAAAATCCTTCCCAATTTCCATTATAACAGCAAATAGAAGTATATGTAAACCCCAGAACATAAATTGTTATACAAATTATCGAATTGGATATCTATATATGATGCTTATAGAGAATTATCAGTAAATTGTAGTGCTTCAATTTTTCATTCAATAGATGGAATAGAAAATGGAAATTTTGATATAGCATAGCAAGCGATGTCCCGAATAGAACTTCAATAAAGGAGGAAAGATAGATAGCTATCTACACATGGTTAATAAATACAAACTTTATTACTATGTTACGTCCTTCGATCGTATTCTACTCAAAAAAGGTAAAAGTTTCTCTCTTTTTTTTATGCGAATTATTTGTTGAACAATAGAATCCATGAAAAAGTTAAGTGCTAAAAAAAAATCAACTCTATATTTTTGATGATTATAATGTCTTTATATCACCGAACAGATTAAATCCCGAATCCATTTATTTTTCTGGTACCCAATCGAATTCGAATATGTAATATCATAATAATGGTAGAAATGGAATCACTTTTTTTTGATATTCTATCCAAAACTCCATAAGTCTAAGCTAAGTGGCATTTATTTTGATTAATTTCTTTCGATTTTGGATCGGTTACAAATTCCAATTTGAATATCAAATTGTCTTTATTCCTCCGTTCATATGCATTTCATACATTCCATATACGGGGTGGGTCAAATTTCATGTGATTCAGTAAACAAAATAGAAATTCCATCATTGCTAAATCAATCCATATGATTTGATGAAGAATGGGTCAATAATGGAATTTTTTTGAGAAAAGGGAAATTCAAAATGCGCGGGAATGGAAATGAGGGAATGTCTACAATACCTGATTTTAATCAGATACAATTTGAAGGATTTTGTAGATTCATTGATCAGGGCTTAACAGAAGAACTTTATAAGTTTCCAAAAATTGAAGATACAGATCAAGAAATTGAATTTCAATTATTTGTGGAAACATATCAATTGGTAGAACCTTTGATAAAAGAAAGAGATGCTGTATATGAATTACTCACATATTCTTCTGAATTATATGTATCCGCAGGATTAATTTGGAAAACCAGTAGGGATATGCAAGAACAAACTCTTTTTATTGGAAACATTCCTTTAATGAATTCCCTGGGAACTTCTATAGTAAATGGAATATACAGAATTGTGATCAATCAAATATTGCAAAGTCCCGGTATCTATTACCGATCAGAATTGGACCATAACGGAATTTCGGTCTATACCGGGACCATAATATCAGATTGG